CAAAGACCTTGAGAGATCTCATTAGTTCTTTTCTGTCCTAGATTGCTCTAACCTTGAAGAAGCCTGGGAAGAACTTACAGTGAGGTAAGGAAGTTCAAGGTAAGTCCTCACACTAGGATCTCTTAGCCTAGCAAGAGGAAAGCAACAAGAACTGATCGATAGAATCTATTCTTATATTGCCTAGCTTGCTCTAACCATAAAGGAATTATTAAACATCCAACTACCGAGCTATAAGAAGAGAGCTACTAGCAGCTAGGCTACATTCCCATCTAGCTACTATAGCTAATAGAAAGAGCAGACCTTAGCTTAGTATGGAGGGCAGACTACCTTCTTACAGAGTGCTCTATCCCTAGAAGAGCATACCATACCATATTAGCATACTATCTATCTTTGGAAAATGGTATGATACTCGATCTAGATACCTAGCTACTAGAAGAGGAATAATAGCAGATAGCTTAAAATGCCTAATGGAAGGGAATGCTGGGCCTAACCCCAGAAGGAAAGACTTTAGATTCGCTAGCTCGGTAAGAACAATCGGAATACAAGGACGCAAGGACGGGACCGGGCTAGAGGACTCTCTATCGTCCCCATCGTCCTAACAGCCGATCACGCAATTAGAGCTACGAACAGTTTGATTGTTCTTGGGCAACAGAATCAGTCACACAATCAGGGGTACCGGGCTTGCCTCAATATCGGGGTAGAAGGAGGTCTAGGAAACTAGGCTGTTTACCGGGCTAAGGTAACGAAGTTAGACCGAGATGAACGACTGACTTCCTCTACAAAAGAAGTTGTTGAATAAGATGTGGGAGAGCCATGCCCTTAGAACAGGCTCGAAGGAGAAGGAAGGACAAGAGCAACCGTTGGTGAGGGTGATCATCTTGACTTGGAAACAGCATAGGCTTGGACATTGACTTAAAAGCGTACTGATCAGGGCTCAACAAAGTCTCCTGCCTCAGACGTGGATGTAGATGTAGACGTAGATCATCATCCGAATCCGAACAGCAGATCATCCTGTTGGCTAAGAAGAAAGATCGATACTTGTTGACTCTGTCTCCTTTGAGAACTTCCCAACTCCTACTGACTTAGATGATTTATAGACTGAAACACCTCATCATTTGTTTCCCGGTGGTTGCCCCTACCTAATGACTTGTTTCCCTTTTCAGGCAGGCTCTCAATCAGATGCAGGACGAAGATCAATGCCCGGCCTAGGCCCTCCGAACACCTCGGTTGTCCGAAGGTTAGGGAATGAGTTCCTCTGCTGGTTTAGGACGAAAGAACATCAACCCCGGCCTCAAAAGGAAAGGCAGATCTCTCAGATCGAAGAGCAAGTCCTATTGACTCAGAACGTCCCGGTGAATCATTAACAGAAGAAGACTGAGACTCAAAGGAAGAGGTATTGATAACAGGATAATATATTAAGGCAGGGTATTATCCAGTGTTAGCTTATAGCAGGTGTTTACTGGCCTAGCTGAACTGGCGAAGCATGGGATTAAGCTAGTTAAGTACCAACTGCCTAAAAGCTCAAAGGCAGGCGTCTAAGGTCATTAATAGAAGGGAAAGAAGTGAAGAACAGGAAAGCCAAGCGACTTCCCTAAGGGGGTTACTTTGTTCAATTCAATCAACCCCGTCTTTTCAATTAAAAGCTCGATATTCTTACTATAATTATATTCATATGAAATATGAATTACTTAAGCTGATCCCCATCGCCATCTTCTTTTGCATCTGTTGAATCCGCTTTCCCAGTTGGTAGTCGGCGGGAGGTGGAGATTAGTTCGTTGCTTCAGGAGAACAAATAGGTGGGGCACCTAGGTTCTTCGGATGGATAGGGACTCAAGTGCCTTGAGTCAGCGCAGGTGACGTCTAGCTTCCAAGCATGGGATATCCAGGAGGGGATGACAGAGAATTTTATTTCAACATGGGTGGAGGCAGCCATATTCTAGAAAGATTTATGACCGATGGATCTGGTACTGGATAATTGATTCATTGTTTCGCCCCTCCCGGTCGGTGTCAAGCAGATGGAACTTCGGAAGATGGATTCCAATAGCTTGTGGTCTCCTTCTCAAGCTTCCACCCACGTTCTTCACTTCTTTCCATCGGCCCACAGGGAGAGGAATCAGGGGCTTACTACCCGCACATTGGACCTGGGAGCGGAATGAGATTAGAAGTGGGATGGCAAAGGATTGGACCTAGAGTATGAAGATGCAGGGGGAGATGGCCACAGATGCCCAGATACTGGTGAAGAGAAGACAAGTTGTAGAGTTCCGGTGAAGGAGGAAGAGCTTTAGTAACGAGATTTGGAAATAGATTGATAGTTGGCTGGTACCTCCCTCTCCTCTGGTGGTGCAATAGAAGATGGTGGAGCCTCGTTCAATGCTGCTTAGCCGCTACTGGCCAACTTGCTTCCATATCCAGTTCTGGTCCATTGTTTGCTCCCTACCAATGGGGAATAGGAGCTAGCATCTGATCACCTTGGTTCCGCTTGGCACTGAAATGATATTAGAACTTTCATACTATGCAATTAGCTACCATTGCCTCGGATTCGGTCCACTTCCTTATTATACGGAGTAACTTCCATCGCTAGCTTCCATTGACTTCGAACCTTCCCTGGCACCGGAGATAGAAGAAGATGGCTTCTCGGGCTTCCCTGTTCCATCGGTTATCTGTTGGGCTTGGGATGCTTCCATCGTGTATACTTGCAATAAAAGGACTCGAATCAGAGCTGTGGGCATAGCAGCTTCAACCGAATTGTCCTCCTCTTCTTCGACCAACCTATAATGATATTTTTAACCCCCTGCCTATGATTTATGAATCAAGAAGTCCTGCCTTCGGCTATTCCTTCTATCCCTTGCTACTGTTTAACAGGAGCGGAATATCCTTTGCCCTAACCTTTAGGATAGGGGGGCTCGGGGAAAGAACCTAAGCTCAAAAAACAAGCACTACCGCGAAAGGAACAAGGGCGAGATGGATAGGCTAGGATCGGGGAAGGTTGGAAGCTCAACCATCAACAAAAATGCTCGAGAGAAGGGCTGGGCTCTAGAATAGCGTTTAAGCCGTGCGTGTTGAACCAGCTCTTTTAAGGTAACATATGAGACCGATCAAGTGTAGGAATTAGTGCTGGAAATTGACCCTATCTTTCTTTTGGAAGGGAATTTCATTCATCTGATTTTCATTTGAAGTATAGCTATAAGAGAGCTATATAGCTGAGGTGAGCGAACAAGCAAGCCTCCTCTCATCCCACAGGAGGAAAGCCATATATATGCCTAAGAAAAAAAAAGAATAATAGGGACCTTTCCTCCGATATGGGAGATGGGTGTTAGAATAGAAGCATCGGCCCCGGCAAGCGATTGCTAGGAAGGCTATTATGTTAGGGGAACCAAGAAAGAAATATCATAGTATCCCATCCGTTGTGACCCTGACACGGCCTTAGTTAGACCGATTGCCTGGGCGGTCAAAGTAAATAAAAGATAAGCTAGCTTTGGAACAGGTCTGGAAGATTCGCTGCTGAAAGAAAGCCTAATATCAAGATATGTCACTGGTCCTGACTTTTCAACATAGGCCCAAACTCACTATTATTTAAAGGGCAGAGACTCAGGAATTATTATCGCTTAGCGCTCGTGCTAAGGAGTTCAGTTTTGAAGTAGAAAGAAAGTTACCATCTAATCTGTTATAATCTATCCTTATCTATTATAACACCTATACTATAGTATTTTAGTATTCTATTATTATCTACTTTCTTAGATCCTTTGTTCTGTTCTACCGTTAGTGCCCCATATGGATGGGTCACTTCACTACCTTTTAGTAACTTAACATCTATTCCTAACTCTTCTACCAGTAATATATATTATAAAAGTAACTCGTTTCAGGGGGAGAGCCCCCCGAACCCCCCATATTATACCGGCGTAGCTGTATCAAACTATTGCTATTAATATATTCTATACTTTCTTAGTACTATACTTTCTTAGTCTTAGCTCCCTTGGTCTACCGTTTGTGCCCAATACCCATTGGTCACTTCACATGCTTTCAAGTCAATAACCATTTATTCCTTACTATTCTACCAGTAGTTCTCTCTAAGGAAAGTAATTAAAACCTAAAGGTATTATAGCTTAGCGCTAGTGCTAAGGAGAGACTCTCTAGCAACTATTACTATTAGACGTTACGCGAGTCCCTCTTACTAGGAGAGACTCCGCTTCACTATCCTTTATGAACCCTTGGAAGAACTGACATTGAGGTAAGGAAGTTCAAGAACTGTCCTAACACTAAGAAAAGAGCTACCCGCCAGACTCGAACTGGTAGATAGGAAAAACTCGAACAAGAAGTTAAAAAAAGAAATAGAAACGTGGAAATATGATCCTAAAGGTCCGATACCCAAACACTCAATTATCGAATGCTCTACAAGCCATAAAGCCCAGAGTGAGAGAAACAAAGAAGAACCCTAACAGCATTTTCTCTACTGCTTTTGCTCTATTAATATCAAGTGGGTCGAACTCTAACCCGAATATTCTTCGGTTCTCGATCGTGATCCCACCCACCTCTCCGTGTTGATTATTACTATTCTAATATATTACCCCTACAGAGCTATTGATTAGTAGGTCTATATTATATTTCATCACAAAAATCATCTGATAATATAGAATTACAAGACCGCCTTAAATAATGTAAAGGCAGCAGCAACCGATATATCCGATGCTTATCTCTCTCTATCCTACGCTCTTGGCCTAGAAGCCAATCTTATAGGTTCTAATCTCTCCTAGGGTGAGTAATCACAGAAAAAGCTCATCGACGGGATACCAGATATAAGACATTCTAATCTAGCCTATCGTGCTATAACACTAAAGTTAACAACAAGGCGCTGGTAGTTTCAAGCCAATTGCGCGTATCCCACATCCAACATCCAAGAAGTAGGTATCCTTCAGGAAAGATCAAAGAGAAGGAGAAGGCTGATGAAGATCGCTTGCTACTGGGACCTATTTCCCTCGGAGGTAGAGCCTTCAGGGGACCAA